GCCGATCTTTTTAATGCTGGAATCAGACCTGCTATTAATGTAGGGATTTCTGTCTCGAGAGTAGGATCCGCCGCTCAAATTAAAGCTATGAAACAGGTAGCTGGAAAATTAAAATTGGAATTGGCTCAATTCGCTGAATTAGAAGCCTTTGCCCAATTTTCTTCTGATCTCGATAAAGCTACTCAGAATCAATTGGCAAGAGGTCAACGATTACGTGAGTTACTGAAACAATCTCAATCAGCCCCTCTCACAGTGGAAGAGCAGATAATGACCATTTATACCGGAACAAATGGTTATCTGGATGGATTAGAAATTGGACAAGTAAGAAAATTTCTCGTTCAGTTACGCACTTACTTAAAAACGAAAAAACCTCAGTTCCAAGAAATCATATCCTCTACCAAGACATTAACCGCTGAAGCAGAAAGCTTGTTGAAAGAAGGTATTCAAGAGCAACTGGAACATTTTATACTTCAGGAGAAAGTATAAAAAAGGAAATGGATCCTTCTTTTTTTTTTTAGTAAATTTTATTAAAGAATAAAATTTTTAAGAAATTCTATAAATAGAAGTATATCTAAGTTAAGTATATATATAATATAAAGAAATATATAACTAATATCTGTTTAATATTAAATATTAAAGCATTCAGAATTTATTTATTATTCTATATTCTTTCTTATCTTTTTTCTAAAAAGAATAAAAATATATTTTATAATATATATATAAATGGAAATAATAGATAAATATCAATATATTTATATCTATATCTATATTGATATTGATATTGCGTCCAATAGGATTTGAACCTATACCAAAGGTTTAGAAGACCTATGTCCTATCCATTAGACAATGGACGCTTTTTGCTTTTTTTTTACTTTTTTTTACTGTATAGTTGTTACAAAAAAAAGATAGTTGTTACAAAAAAAAGAAGGTGCGAAATCTTTTTAGCAATTGTGTATTGAATATATTTCAATACACAATTGCTATTAGACTTTTCTAATACATAAAATTGTCGGGAAGGGGGCAATTTACAACTTAGAGCGGGTAGCGGGAATCGAACCCGCATCGTTAGCTTGGAAGGCTAAGGGTTTTAGTCGACGTCGATTGATCATTTTTATATTTTTAACGTCTCTAATTCAAAACCGAACATGAAACTTTGGTTTCATTCGGCTCCTTTATGATGTATGGAGAAATTACCAAATAAAATATGACGGGAACGGAATCAAAATCAAAATTCGACCCATAACATCTATGTTAGCTTTTTTCCGTCTGGGTGCTTTCACAGAAAATTTTGCTTTATAGATGATCCTTCTAGAAGATAGAAAGGGAGAACCCGAACAATCTTTCTAGTTACTTCGTTCTTTATTTCTATTTAAGAGAATCCTTAGGAAAAGTATTTTGTTTCCACCGAGCTAAAACAATATAATATGTCGATGTCTTTAGTAAACTAAAGTTCTCATTTAATAGCTATTTTGCTTCAATTTTTTCTATACCAAACAATTAATAGAGCTGAAGATTTAGTTACGATTAGAAATAAACTTTTCTAGCTTTATCCATGGATCCTCTTGTTATACTTATTGAATTGTAAATAGTCATCCAATTCAAAAATTATGTTTCGGAATTTCATAATCCAAATTTACAATTGATTAGAGTCTTTGGATACAAATTACGAGAATTTATAATCTTCCTTGAATTTTTAATTGAAAGGTAAAGGACTAAATCCTTTTAAGAAATAAAGTTTTTGATCGGAAGATGAATCAAACCGAGAGACCCTTTAACTATATAAAGGGATTAAAGGAACGAATCACACTTTTACCACTAAACTATACCCGCTACAATGCAATTATTGTATATAAATTTACCTTTTGTCGAACAAAGTAATCGGGGGTGTAATAAAAAAAATTGAAAAAAAAAATTATAAAATTATAGCGTCGACGCGTAGGCTTAATAAAATTAGTAAAGCGGATTCCATTTTTTTTTTAATTTCAGATCTTTTTTTTTCTAAAACTCCATTGGATGAGTCTTTTAACTTTAACAAAAAAAGGCCCGGCTGGGGACTGACCAGGCCAGGCTAAAAAAAAAAAGAAATTATATAATTATATATATAATAAAATATAAAAAAAATAAAATATAAAAAAGAAAACGAAAAATATATATATAATATTAAAGAATAATCTATACAAAAAAGAAAGCTTTTTAAGAATAAAGTGGAGAAGGCTTTTTTTTTTCAAGCCCTTTTTTTATAATGGAACCTAATAAGTACCCCTTTTCAATTAGGAGAGATGGCTGAGTGGACTAAAGCGTTGGATTGCTAATCCATTGTACGAGTTAATCGTACCGAGGGTTCGAATCCCTCTCTTTCCCTTTCTCGATGATGTGTAATAGATAAAAAACAAATAAAATTTGAGCATTTTCACTAATTAAATAAAGCAATAAAAAACCTTGCTTTTTTTATTCTTCACGTCCCGGATTACGTCCTGGATCGTTAGATAGGAATCCAAATATGAAGAGAGAAACAAAGAATATAACTACAGTGTATACAAAAAGTTTGAGAGTAAGCATTACACAATCTCCAAGATCTTACTTTTTTTTTTTTTTTTTTTTTAAAGAGAATAGATTCTCTATTTTTATACCAAATATCTAATTTTGATACCAAAAAATCAAGTGATTTATTTTTGTGAGCTCGAATCTAATTAGGTTCTTTCGTTTAGGGAAAAGAGGATAAAATTTAGGAAATAGAATGATCCAGATTTAGTATGGCTACCAAAAAAATTCAATATTTGAATTGAGAGTTCGTTCATACGTCAAGATTTTTTTTATCTTTTGAATTGTTGGAAGAAAAAAATCGCGAATTTTTAGAAGACAGTATTAAGAATTTCATCGAAAACTTACAGCTGCTTGCCAAACAAAGGCTAATAGAAGAAAGAAAAGAGGTATTACGGGCATAACATCTACGATTGGATTCAAAAAGGCGTAGGCCTCAGGCAATTTGGCGACTAAAAAAGTGCTTGAAAAAAGGGCAGTATTAAAACAAATACAGATCAAATTAAATATATTAAGCATAACAAAAATTGGTGTTCTTGTGGATAATTTAATTTTGATTGAGTTATTAATATATTTTTTATATAAAGAAAAAATAAAGAAAGATAGTCTAAAAAGACTTTGTTGAACTTACTCAATCAAAAAACCTTTCATTCTCTTATGAGAATTAAAGAAATAATATTTTCATACAATATCTTAATTGAATTCTATGTAATGATCAATAAAGTCAGTTTGATTTGCTATCTACACATGTCAAAACTCTAGCACCTGTGTAATATATATTTAATTTGGGCTTAAATTGAATTGACGAACAACCAATAGCAATATTACTCTTTTAGTAGTCTTGAATAAAAATCTAAATGGGGCGTAGCCAAGCGGTAAGGCAACGGGTTTTGGTCCCGCTATTCGGAGGTTCGAATCCTTCCGTCCCAGAGTACAGTCATTACGGAATAAATTTTCTATTGCCTTTGTACACCATCTTTCTATTTCTATTTAAAAATACAATATATTTTAAGAATAAAATATTGAAATGAAAATAAAAATCAACTTTTTTTTTCATAATTTCAACCGAATAAAAAAAAAATATATATTTATATATATAAATATATATTTTTATATTCAAATTTCGATTTTACATATATACAATCTGATATGGGATTCATTTGAATTCTGACTGAACTTTTTACGCGTAAATTCACTATTCCATTCATAGAGAAAGAAAAAGTATAGATTACGATATACTGACTGAACTATGACTATTCATGATTCCAGAATTGAATCAATTACACAAACTAGAGGAATGTTATGGTAAAACTTCGTTTAAAACGATGTGGTAGAAAGCAACGTGCGACTTGAATTGAAGGACATGATCTGCTGTGGATTTTTTGATCCGCCACTTTTTATATAGGAATATAGGTGCTCTTGGCTCGACATTTTGTGTTCTATATTTTTGGAATTAAAAAAAAAAGAGTACAGGATGGAGCTCGAGGAGAGTAGAAAGTTTTTATTCCTTTCGCAGGAGTAAGGATCTAGGGTTAGTGCGAATCAATAAGTTGGAACAACTTCGTAAGTATTTTTATATTGAAAAAAAAAGACCTTTCGAGCAATTTTACAATGTAAAAATAAAATTTTCTTAAATTTGTAAAATTCTTTGAATCAAAAGTCTATCATGCGTGAATCAAGCGTTTGTTTATGATTTTTTGATAGAAATAAAATAAATCATAAACAAAATAAGGGGCTTGTTGCTGCCCTTTTTAATAAAACGATTCAAGATCACCGAAGTCATGTCTAAACCCAAAGATTCAAAGTAAGGATAAAGAATCCTGAAACAAGGAAATCCAGTTTTAAATTGTTTGAACAACTAGATCAGAATGAAGAATCAAAATTGATTCTAAAAAACGAGCCAAACAAAAAAGGGTTAGAGACTACTCAAAAAAAAAGAGTACTTAAGGATTCTCTGTTGAGATATTTGAGAGTTATTTAACTTGAGTTACGAGAGTAAGAATGTTACGAATTCTTTTTATGGAAAAAACTATTTAGGGTTTCAATACTGGCTAATTGATTTAATGTTTTTATTAATCTATCTAATATTTGTATTTTATACAGAGATTTAATTTATACTCGTTCAATTTTTTCTCGAGCCGTACGAGGCCAACGCCTCTTATACGTTTCTGGGGGGGGGGTATTATTCATATACATCTATCCCAATGAGCCATTTATCGAATCGTTGCAATTGATGTTCGATCCCGAAGAGAAGGAAGAGATCTTCGGAAGGTGGGTTTTTATGATCCAATAACAAATCAAACTTATTTAAATCTTCCTGCTATTCTCGATTTCCTTAAAAAAGGCGCTCAACCAACAAGAACAGTTCACGATATTTCAAAGAAGGCAGGGATTTTTACAGAATTAAGTCTTAATAAAACGAAATTGAATTAATGAAACATAAAAAAGAGGATGTGAAAGACTCGTATATAGCTTGGTATCAAATTTTATCTACTCTTTTCTTTCCTCCTCTTTCGCTTCCATCATTTTTTTTAGAATTTCGATTTATTATTGGTATTCTTACTAAGGTACGAATACTAAAAAACCTGTTAACAATTACTTTTTTATAATAATAAATAAATTTATGAAAATAATTTTGGATCTATATAAATTATAATTTTTGTATAAATACAAAATTTTATTGTATAAAAAAAATACTGTATATAAAATAATATTTTTATTATGAATAAAAATAATATATATATTATTTTATGAATAATGAATAAATTATTCATAAAAAATTAAAGGCCATAAAAAGGGGTCTAAAAAAGTATAAAAAGATTTGAGATTACCCTAACTGGCTTAGTTTTCCTTCATTGTATGAACTAACAAACCAAGGGGTTAAGCTTTGTTATTTTTTTTATTTTCGCCATATTAAAAATTCACAATCATATTGACAACAGTGTATCGACCAAATATAATTCTCTCATAGAGAAATAGATCTATTTATCCCGGACGCACACATGACTGGGTTTTTATTTTTTTTTTTTTTCTTTATTCTGGTTGTATCTACATAATTTGCAGTACTTTCTTTTTTTTATTTTTTGGGGTTGCTAACTCAACGGTAGAGTACTCGGCTTTTAAGTGCGACTAGCATCTTTTACACATTTGTATGAAGAAAAGGATTCGTACAGATCTACGGTAGAGTTTGTAAGACCACGACTGATCCTGAAAGGAATGAATGGAAAAAATAGCATGTCGTATCAAGGGAGAATTCAGATAACAATTTTTTTTTTTTGCTTTCCTGATCGGTACAAGCTTTTTTTCGGTGTCGAACAAAAAAAGAATTCCAATTTGGGTCGAGTGAATAAATATAAATGGATGGATAAAAAAACCAGGTTTCCTGATTCCAGGAAAAAAAAAAGAAACGAGCTTACATTCGTAATTTGAAAATTACCCGATCTAATTAAATGTTAAAAATAGATTAGTGCCTAATACGGGTATGGGAAGGAATTTTTTTCTTGCGTGTTATTATCAATTTTTTCATGAGTCCTAATTATTTTTTTCCCTAGTCCGTTTGGGTTAGGTTGGAGATGGATGTGTAAAAGAAGCAGTATATTGATAAAAAATATATATATTTCCAAAATCAAAAGAGCGATTAGGTTAAAAAAATAAAGGATTTCTAATCATTTTGTTTTGTTATTCTATAATATAACTAACAGAAACCTATTAAAGAGAGAGAATCCGGTTAGCAGTCTACCTGTTTCTGAGGTATATATTGCTTTCGTAGTCTAATACCTCATTTTGACCGTATCGCACTATGTGTCATTTCAGAACTCAATAAAATAAAGACTTTACTTTACAGTTCAAATCGAATTTCAATCCAAATGGAGAAATTTCAGGGATATTTAGAGTTCGATGGGGCTCGGCAACAGAGTTTTCTATATCCACTTTTTTTTCGGGAGTATATTTATGTACTTGCTTATGATCATGGTTTAAATAGATTAAATAGAAATCGCTCTATTTTCTTGGAAAATGCGGATTATGACAAAAAATATAGTTCACTAATTGTGAAACGCTTAATTTTGCGGATGTCTGAACAGAATCGTTTTATTATTCCCACTAAGGATTTGAACCAAAATCCCTTTTTGGGGCATACCAATCTTTTCTATTATCAAATGATATCCGTTTTATTTGCAGTGATTGTAGAAATTCCTTTTTCCCTAAGATTAGGATCCTTTTTCGAAGGAAAACAATTAAAAAAATCTTATAATTTACAATCAATTCATTCAATATTTCCCTTTTTAGAAGACAAATTCTCACATTTTAATTATGTATTAGATGTACTAATACCTTACCCCATCCATTTAGAAATCTTGGTTCAAACCCTACGTCACCGGGTAAAAGATGCCTCTTCTTTGCATTTTTTTCGGTTCTGTCTATACGAGTCTTGCAATTGGAATAATTTTGATATTAAAAAAAAATCAATTTTGAACCCAAGATTTTTCTTGTTCTTATATAATTCTCATGTATGTGAATACGAATCCATCTTTTTTTTTCTACGCAAGCGGTCTTCTCATTTACGATCGACATCTTATGAAGTCCTTTTTGAGCGAATTTTATTCTATGGAAAAATACAACATTTTTTAAAAGTCTTTGTTAATAATTTTCCGGCGATCCTAGGGTTGCTCAAGGATCCTTTCATACATTATGTTAGATATCACGGAAAATGCATTCTGGCAACAAAGGATACACCGCTTCTGATGAATAAATGGAAATATTTTTTTGTTAATTTATGGCAATGTTATTTTTCCATATGGTTTCAACCGCAAAAGGTCAATATAAATCAATTATCTAAAGATAATTTAGAGTTTCTGGGTTATCTGTCAAGTTTGCGATTAAATCCTTTAGTGGTACGTAGTCAAATGCTAGAAAACTCATTTTTAATAGATAATGTTAGAATCAAATTGGATATCAAAA